CAAATAAAAAAAATAGGGGTTGGTTGCTCCTCATTGTAATATGCATAATTCTAGTAAGGGCCGATTTGTCGAAATAGAATATTTAGAAAGAATTCGGTTGGAAAAAATTTCCCATCATGTGTATCCCTTTGAGTTTCGAAATACGAATATGGGAATCAAGTCGTTGAAATATTTGTTTGATCGAAAGGTTCTTATTCATATTGGATTCCAGTAGAATTTATGAAGTGGAGATATTTTGATTTAAAAGCGCTTTGCAGAACGATCTATTAAACAATTGAGAAATTCGATTACTCAACTCAATTAGTAGTACCCCTAGAGTCCACTTCTTCCCCATACTACGAGTGAAAGGGAAAATGTAAAGACTACCATTAAAGCAGCCCAAGCGAGACTTACTATATCCATGTGAATCGTGTCCCCTATCTCTATGAATATGAAGGAATTATTCCATTCTTGATCACTAATAATAGTGGAATCAATGGTGCAGAGTCAAAATGGGATTTTGACCTAACGTTTTTGATGAACCAATCCAATGAATACACCCGTAACAGGTCCCTATATGATTTCTGGTGGAATCGGAAAGCACTAAGTACAAGCAAGATACACAGTTACCCCTTGGAAGTCTCAAGGGAATGTGACTAATGGAATATGTAGGAATAGTAAGACCTACTGTTGCCTTTGATAAACAAAAAGAAGAAAAAAAAATATACCACCAAGATATATAACTATCTATCACATACTCCTAATTTCCCATCTAAGCCTTACTGTCTCTACTTCTGTGAAATGTGAAACAATTGGAAGACACCCTATTACACTCTTGGATTACATTCTTGGCGGGGTTACCCCAACGAAAGCACTTTTTTCCACTTTTATTCTATAAAAGCCAATCACCCATACAATATTAATTGAAAACCTGAGCACTCAGAGACTCTCATGAGTTTGTATGGATACAAAGTATCTTCAGTTCTTTCCACAACTCCTAATTGGATTCCCCCCCAGCCTACCCAATCTACTTCAAGACTCAGTCAGTAAACACTAGTAGGGTAAGGTAATTAGGAAGTATTTATAGTCCTTCCTATAACCCCTTCTTGGATCCTAGGAGCAAGGATTTACAGTCTCTTAGGAACCTTCCTTTGGATACACGGATTTACGGTCCCTGACTTTCGTAGTTCTGAATCTCACAATTGAATCTTACTATGGATTTGATTTGATTGATAAATCAAATCAATGGCCTGAACGCATCAGGAATCCGTAATTAAGTGAGTATTTCTTTATTTATATTGGTAATTCATATTGGTATGGTACAGGTTTGGGTCACACCCCGATTTTTGAAGAAATAATTGAAAGTCAACCCCCGATTCTTAAAATTGGGTATCGACAGTCCCCGCCCCTTACCTCTGCTTCTGCCAGGCAAGAATTTTGTGAGTTCTATTAGTTTAGTAGTTTAGTAGGGTAAGAAATTCCGAGTCTTTTGTTAATCAGGCGACACCCGGATTTGAACTGGGGAGAAAGGATTTGCAGTCCCCCGCCTTACCACTCGGCCATGCCGCCAAAACGATACAAAATAGATATAGATGGGAATATTCTGGGGAATTGCTGAACCATTTCTTTTTTTTGATTGGGTCCTGTTGTTCTCTTAGATTGATTGTATTTCAAAACACACAACACCTAAATAAAAGCTTTCCCCTTTTTTTCTATTGAAAGAGAAAAATGGATTTCCAGTCACAGAATCCAAGAACCATTCATGAATTCACAATCATTAATGATTGTGAATTCATGAATGGTTCTTGGGTTTTGATCTCCAATTTGGTTTCCTTAATGACATAACGAGATCAAATTGATATACGACTAATCAGTCTCAATTCTTTTCCATAATTAATCCTTTTCAATTTCAATTATAACAACAATTATGTGTATATGTAAACCCCAGAACAGAAATTCTTACACGGATACCTAGTCAGGTATCTTATCTACATATTCCTATTAGGAAATCGTCGTGCTTGCATTTTTCATTGAATATATTGAATATAAAATCGAAATTTGGATATAGCACGACCTATGTTGCCTCAAGGGAACTTCGATAAAAGATGGGATATACGGATAGCTAGATAGTTATATCTGCATGTACTTAATAAATATGACTTCTCTTACGCACCTCAATCGTATTCTACTAATTAACAAATGGGTAGAAATATCTTTTCTCTCTGCGAATCGTTTTTTGAACAACGGAATCGATGAAATAAATTAAGTGCTAAAATCAAAGTCAACTCTAGACGGTTCCTGATTATTCTGTCTTTATCTCACTCATAGAGAACAGATTCAATTCCGAATCCATTTATGGTACCCAATCTGATCGTAATATCATAAGGTAGAAATTGGATCTATTTTGATATTCTATACAAGACTCCATAAGTCTAAGTGGCAGAATTTTGTTTCCAGGAATGTTTTATCAATTCATTTCCATTTGTATCTGTCGCAAATTCGAATTTGAGTCACATTTTTT